GGGCGAGTCGCCGGGAGTTGGGCTAAATGTTTGTGACAAAATAATGATTGTGTTGGGTTTTTGTTGTTTTTAGTACTGGAGTTTCTCTAATAAATTTGGATGATGTTGTTATGTATACGTGTATATATATATCGTTGGGGTCATGGTGGGGGGGGGTGTGGCTGTTTTTGTTTTTGAGATATGTCCGGCGAGCATTCACTAAATAACACCATTTGTGAGGGCTGCGGAGGAGAGCATTAACTGAATGCGGACAAAGTGCATCAGTGTCAAGATGATTCCCCATATACGCCAACCGTCTCATCGAGGGACTCCTGAGGTATAGGATAGGACGATAACGCAGGTGGGTCCAGGCTTAAATTGTGGGACCCCCGAAGTCACTGGGAAGGGCCAGCTGTGAGGTAACCCCGGAAAAAATAAAAGGAACCAGAGGCGCCAAAAAGCTGGAGGATGCCGCGATTACGCGCTGGGATGGTGGAAGTAGTCCACAGATGCCACTTTGAAGGGCAAGGAGAGGTGAGTGAACCCAATTGATGGCCCTGACCGAGGAACCAGAGGCGCAAAAATGTGAGGAGGGCGAGGGGTTTAGGGGGAACGTATGGGCCTGAAGCTAGTCACGTCGGACATTATATGCAAGGATTGCTGATTTCACGTGAGGTGCACGATCAATAAATCCATCTGATACGAAGCTTCATGAGATATGGTGTGGGGACAGTTGTTGGTTGTTATGGGTATGTCCGTAGAGCATTCATTTGATGGGGTCTTGTTCTGGTGGCTAGTTTAGACTGTTGGAGTACAGGTCGGGTCTTTAGGAGCATTCACTGTGGTAGTTGTTGGCATGATAGTTCGTTAAGGAGGGTATGTCCGTTAGCATTTAATGGGTTTAGTCCGTTAGTCAGGTATAGTTGATCAATAGTATATATTGCTGGAACCATAAAACTAATGTATGGGGCGCATAAAAATATGCACGACGTACATAGCCAAACACCCCCGCAAGTCCCGGGGGGGGGAAGGGGGGGGGGGGCTAAGTATAGTGGCATATAGTGGGGGTATTGTTGGGCTGTTTGGCTGTTCCTGTAGTTGAAGACAACAACGGCTTTTCGAGCCGTAGGTCTCGGGTAGTGGCCGAGCAGGAATAATGACTTACTTTGTATTTTTTCTAGGGATCTGTTTCGTAATGGGTGTTTTAGGCGTAGCATCAAACCCTTCTCCTCACTATGGGGTTGTTGGCTTAGTTTTAGCGTCGGTGGCAGGGTGCGGATGGCTGTTGAGTCTTGGGGTCTCGTTTGTAGCTCTGGTGTTGTTTATGGTGTATTTGGGGGGTATGTTGGTGGTGTTTGTTTATTGTGTGGCTTTAGCGGCAGAGCCTTTTCCTGAGGCTTGGGGAGGTTGGCGTGTGATTGGGCATGCAGCGGCGCTTGTGGCAGTGGTTGTAGCAGGGTTAGTGTGGGGGGGATTTGTTGGGTCTTGGGGGCTGGGAGTTGCTACTGTTGATAGCGTTGGGGTGTCTGTTGTGCGGTTGGACTTTAGCGGTGTCGCTATGCTTTATTCGCGAGGGGTCGGGATGTTCTTGGTTGCGGGTTGGGGGTTGTTGCTGACTTTATTTGTTGTGTTGGAGCTTGTGCGGGGGTTGTCTCGGGGGGCTATTCGGGCAGTTTAGGGGTCAGGGTCAGAGAATAGTTTATTGTAAAATGCCAGCTTTGGGAGCTGGAGATAAAGGTTTAAGTCCTTTTTTTCTGAGGTTTTGGGGTACTCTAAGAAGTGGTGAGTCTTCAGTCTTTGGTTTACAAGACCAATGTTTTTTATAAACTATTAGAGTATTTAGCAGTTAAGCATTTTGTTTTCTAGGGCGCTTACGGCGGGGAAGAGGAATAGGAGGATGGTGAAGTAGGTAATTGATGCGAGTTGTCCGATGATGATGAATGGGTGTTCGACGGGCTGGCTTCCTACTCATGTTAGGACGAGGAGGTTGGCTACTAGTGCTCAGAAGAGGAGTTGGGATAGCGGCCGGAATGTTATTGCTCGTTGTTTTGATTTGTGGAGGAAGGGGATTAGGAATAGGATCAGCACAGAGGCGGCTAGTGCTAGGACTCCTCCTAGTTTGTTTGGGATTGAGCGTAGGATGGCGTAGGCGAATAGGAAGTATCACTCTGGCTTGATGTGGGGTGGGGTTACTAGTGGGTTTGCTGGGGTGAAGTTTTCTGGGTCCCCTAAGAGGTTGGGGGAGAATAAGGCTAGTGCCATTAGGGGGCTAAGTATGAGGATGAATCCTAGAATATCCTTGAGGGAGAAGTAGGGGTGGAACGGGATTTTATCGCAGTCTGACACAATGCCTAGGGGGTTGTTTGAGCCTGATTCGTGTAGGAAGGTCAAGTGGACTAGAGTGATCCCTGCAATTAGGAAGGGGAGTAGGAAGTGGATAGCGAAGAATCGAGTTAGGGTTGGGTTGTCTACTGAGAATCCTCCTCAGGCTCATTCTACTAGGGTTTGCCCGATATACGGGAGGGCTGAGAATAGGTTGGTGATTACGGTGGCCCCTCAAAATGATATCTGTCCTCATGGCAGGACGTAGCCCACGAAGGCTGTTGCCATGAGGGTAAGCAGGAGAATTACTCCTGTGTTTCAGGTTTCTTTGTGGAGGTAGGAGCCGTAGTAGAGGCCCCGTCCGATGTGCAGGTAGATGCAGATGAAGAAGAAGGAGGCGCCGTTGGCGTGTAGGTTGCGGATAAGTCAGCCGTACTGGACGTTTCGGCATGTGTTGGCCACCGAGGAGAAGGCTAGGGAGGTGTCTGCAGTGTAGTGTGTGGCCAGTAGGAGGCCCGTTAGAATTTGTGTGATCAGGCAGATGGCGAGGAGGGATCCGAAGTTTCATCAGGCAGAGATGTTAGAGGGTGCGGGTAGGTCAATTAGGGCGTTGTTGATTATTTTTAGTAGGGGGTGGGATTTGCGGATGTTGGGGGCCATTAGGAGGTCTGTGTGGTTAGGATTATTACTAGGATAGATAGGGCGAAGGACCCTAGGTAGGTTTTGATGAGTCCTGTGTGTGCCAGGGTTACGGCTTTGCTTGCAGCTACTTGCAGTTCGGCGAGGCCCTCTGGCCCTATTTTTTTAAGCCAAGAGAGGTCGATTAGGTGTAGGGCGACGTCTTGGCCCTTTTCTAGTAGGGTTTTGGAGAAGAATCGGTGGACTAGGGGGTTGAAGTATCCTAGTTGGGAGGAGAAGTTTATGAGGGGGTTCGGTTTGGGGTGGGTGAGAGTGTGTGTTATGTTTGAGAGCTCGAGGGCTAGGATGACCCCTAGGATTGTAACTAGGATAGTGGCGGTCTTGGTAATTAGGGGCATGGTCATTGGGGGCGTTTTGGCCGGTGTGATGAAGGAGGTGATTAGCATTCCTGCTGTGATGCTGCCTAGGGCGAGTCGAGTTAGGGGGGCAATGATTAGTGGGTTGTTTTCATTTATAGGGGTTATTGGGGGAATGCGGGTCCGTCCGGCTTGGACTAGGAGGGTTATGCGAATGCTGTATGTTGCAGTGAATGCTGTGGCCAGGAGGGTTAGTGATAGGGCTCAGGTATTAAGGTAGGACGTGTTCAGGTTTTCGATGATTAGATCCTTTGAGTAAAATCCGGCTAGGAATGGGGTTCCTATAAGTGCTAGGTTACCAATAGTTAGGCAGGAGGTAGTGACTGGGAGCATTTTTTGCAGGCCGCCTATCTTCCGGATGTCTTGTTCTCCATTTAGGCTGTGGATGATGGATCCGGAGCATAGGAATAGCATGGCTTTGAAGAAGGCGTGGGTTGAGATATGCAGGAATGCTAGTTGTGGGAGGTTTAGTCCGATGGCTACTATTATCAGTCCGAGTTGGCTGGATGTTGAGAAGGCGATGATTTTTTTGATATCGTTTTGGGTTAAGGCGCAGGTAGCAGCGAATAGGGTTGATAGGGCGCCTAGGCATAGGCAGGTGGTTAGGGCTGTCTGGTTGGTGGCTAGCAGGGGGTGCATGCGGATGAGCAGGAAGATTCCGGCCACCACTATGGTGCTGGAGTGTAGTAGGGCTGAAACGGGGGTGGGGCCTTCTATTGCTGCGGGCAGTCATGGATGCAGGCCAAATTGTGCGGATTTCCCTGCGGCTGCGAGGATGAGCCCCATAAGAGGGAGGATGGGGGTTTGGTGGGGGTGTACGGCTTGTTGGATTTCTCAGGTATTAAAGGTTGATGCTAACCATGCCATGCTCAGGATTAGGCCGATATCTCCAATTCGGTTGTAGATTACGGCTTGTAGGGCAGCAGTGTTGGCTTCTGCTCGGCCGTGCCATCAGCCGATGAGTAGGAAGGATATGATCCCTACTCCCTCTCAGCCGATGAATAGGAGGAATATGTTGTTTGCGGTTGTTAGAAGTAGCATGGCAATTAGGAATGTTAGTAAGTAGGTGAAGAATTTTGTCATGTGTGGTTCGGAGGCTATGTACCACATGGCGAATTGTAGGATGGATCATGTTACGAATAGGGCGATGGGGAGGAATATTATTGAGTACTGATCTATCTTTAGGCTTAGTGGGATTTTGAAGTTTATGATGAATTTTCATTCTCAGTGGCAGGTAATGGACTCTAGTCCGAAGTAGATGAATGTGGTTGTTGGGGCCAGGCTTGTTAGGAATGCAGCTTTAACGGTTCGAGTGATGGTGAGGGGGGTGTTTTTAAAGCTTTTGAAGAGGAGGGGGAGGATGATTGGGATTAGGAGGATCGTTAGTGTGAGTAGTGCGAGGGAGTTGATGAGTAGTGTTGGGTTCACTACTTTTACTTGGAGTTGCACCAAGATGGGTGGTTCCTAAGACCAGTGGATTACTGCTATCCTTTAAAAGTAAGGGGGCTGGGGTTTAAAGCCCAGGCGCAAGAATTAGCAGCTCTTGTTGATTTAACTCCCCCTCGGCAGGCAAGAAGATTTGAACTTCTATTTTTAGGATCACAATCTAATGTTTGGTTTAAACTATGCTTGCATAAGGGGGCTCCGGAGATTAGTTCGGGCTTGAGGATTAAGAGGAACATGGGGATAATGTGGAGTGCCATGAGTAAGTGCTCTCGTGTGGTTGAGTTTTGTATGGATGTGATGTGAGAGGGGATTGGGCCTCGTTGGGTAGTTAGTAGTATGAATAGGGTGTATAATGCGGTTAGTAGGGTGGCAATTCCCGTCAGGATAATTGTCGGGGAGGATCAGTTGAATAGGGTGATTATGATGGTTAACTCTGCCATGAGGTTTGTTGTTGGGGGGAGGGCCATGTTTGTTAAGTTGGCTAGCAGTCATCAGATGGCTATAAGCGGCAGTAGGGGCTGGAGGCCTCGGGTGAGTAGCAGGATTCGGCTGTGCGTGCGCTCGTAGTTTGTGTTGGCCAGGCAGAATAGTATGGAGGAGGTGAGTCCGTGGGAGATTATTAGGATTAGTGCTCCTGAGAATGATCAGTGGGTCTGGATTATTCCTGCGGCGACAACTAGCCCCATGTGGCTGACGGATGAGTAGGCGATTAGTGATTTTAGGTCTGTTTGGCGGAGACAGATTGAGCTGGTTATTAGGGCACCTCACAGGGCTAGGGTCAGGAAGGGGTAGTGGAAAAGGTTGGATAGGGGCCCTATTAGCAGTGTGACTCGTATGATTCCGTAACCTCCCAGTTTTAGTAGTAGGGCGGCGAGGAGCATTGAGCCTGCGATGGGGGCCTCTACGTGGGCTTTTGGTAGTCAAAGGTGTAGGCCATATAGTGGGGCTTTTACTATGAATGCTATGAGTAGTGCGAGTCCTGATAAGATGCTTGTTCACGAGGTGGACAGGGTTGGGTGGATTAGTTCTAGGGTTGGTAGGTGCAGGGTGCCGATTTTTACGTGTAGGTGCATGATTGCAATTAGAAGGGGCAGTGAGCTTACTAGCGTGTAGAATAGCAGGTAGGTGCCGGCGCTGAGGCGTTCGGGTTGGTTCCCCCACCGTGTGATTAGGATCAGGGTTGGGATGAGTGTGGCTTCGAATGCAATATAAAATAGTGCTAGTTCTGTGGTGGAGAAGGCTAGGAGGATAAATGGTTGGACTATGATTAGGGTTGAGATGAAGGTCCGTTTTCGTGGTAGTGGTTCCTGTTGGAGGTGATTTTGGCTTGCTATGATTATGAGTGGGAGCAGTCAGCAGGATAGTACTAGTAGGGGGGAGGAGATCTGGTTAATTCCTGTCCAGTTGGATAGAAATTTATAGGGATAGTAGGTTGGGATCAGTCATTGAAGGCTGAGGGTGGCGATTAGTAGGCTGTACAAAGTGGTGTTAGTTCATAGGAATTTTGGCGGGGATAGTAGGGCTGTTGGGAGGAGTATGATTGTTGGTAGAATGATTTTTAGCATCGTAGAAGGTTTAGGTTGTGTAGGTGGTCGGAGCCATGGGTGCGTGTAGAGGCTACTAGGATGGCTAGGCCTGTGCTTGCCTCGCATGCCGAAAAGGTCAGCATGATGATGGGCACTGTGGTGAATGAGGGGGTTTGGCTTTCGATAGGCCATATTGTTAGGCCTACGAATATTGAGAGTATTATACTCTCGAGACATAGCAGGGCAGATACCAGGTGGGTTCGGTGGAAGGCTAGCCCCAGTCCGCTAAGGGCGAAAGCTGAGTAGAAGCTCAGGTGTAGGGGTGTCATAAGAAAGTTACAGGGTTGGCTGTAGTCTGCTGGGCCGAAACCAGCTGTCTTTGGGTTAGACTAACTTTCTGCTATTCTGCTCATTCTAGGCCCCCTTGGGATCATTCGTAGGCCAGTCCGAGTGTCAGGAGGAGTAGAATAGTTGCAGTTCAGGTAAGGGTTAGTAGGGGTGATTGTAGTTGAATGGCCCATGGCAGGGGGAGTAGGAGGGCAATTTCTAGGTCGAAAAGGAGGAATAGGATGGCTACTGAGGAAGAATCGGACCGAGAACGGCAGGCGGGCGGACCCGAGGGGGTCAAATCCGCACTCGTATGGCGAAAGTTTTTCTGAGTCGGGGTTTATTTGGGCGAGTCAGAAGTTTAGTGCGGTTAGGGTGGCACTTAGGACTAGCGAGAGGGAGAGTATAAATGTAAGTATGTTCATTGCTCATCTCTGGGCTTGCACCAGATTCTAGAGATTGGAAGTCAATTGTAATTAGTATACTAGAAGAGCAAGATCCTCATCAGTAAATGGTTATGTAGAGGAATAGTCAGATAACGTCTACGAAGTGCCAGTATCAGGCTGCGGCTTCGAATCCGAAGTGATGGTTTGATGTGAAGTGGAATTTGATTAGTCGGAGGAGGCAGACAGTTAGGAAGGTAGACCCAATGATTACGTGGAGGCCGTGGAATCCGGTGGCAACGAAGAAGGTGGCGCCGTAGACGCTGTCGGCGATTGAGAATGGGGCTTCGTGGTATTCTATGGCCTGTAGGGCTGTGAAGTAGAACCCTAGGAGGATTGTCAGGGTTAGGGCCTGAATGGCGTGTTTCCGGCTTCCTTCTGTAATGCTGTGGTGGGCTCATGTTACGGTCACGCCTGAAGCCAGGAGGATGGCTGTGTTTAGTAGCGGGACTTCCATGGGGTTGAGCGGTTTGATGCCCGTTGGGGGTCACTGGCCGCCTAGTTCTGGGGTTGGTGCTAGGCTTGAGTGAAAGAATGCCCAGAAGAACCCCAAGAAGAAGAATGCTTCAGATGTGATGAAGAGGATTATGCCGTATCGTAGGCCTTTTTGGACTGTAGGGGTGTGGTGGCCTTGGAAGGTGCTCTCTCGAATAATATCTCGTCATCATTGAAACATGACTAGGAGCATTGACAGAAGACCGGTGGCTAGCAGGGCAAATGAGTTATAGTGAAATCACATGACTAGCCCTGAAGTTGTGAGCAGGGCGGCAGCTGCCCCGAAGATTGGTCAGGGGCTGGGGTCAACTATGTGGTAGGAGTGCGCTTGGTGTGCCATTAGATGTTTTCTTGTAAGTATAGGCTCAGGAGGAGAACGAAGACGTAGGCTTGGATCATGGCAACTGCTACCTCAAGAATGGTGAGGAGTAGTAGGATGATCACTGTCAGAGCTGATACTGCGGGGAGGGTGGGTGCGAGTGCAACGGAGGCTGTAGAGATGAGTTGAATGAGCAGGTGCCCTGCTGTGAGGTTGGCTGTGAGGCGGACTCCCAGGGCTAGTGGTCGGATCAATAGGCTGGTTGTTTCGATTAGGATTAGTGCGGGGATTAGGGGTGTTGGGGTGCCCTCTGGCAGTAAATGGGCGAGGGAGGCTGATGGCTTGTTTCGTAGCCCTGTCAGCAGGGTGGCGAGCCAGAGGGGAAAGGCTAGAGCTATGTTTATGGATAGTTGGGTGGTTGGGGTGAACGTATATGGGAGGAGCCCTAGAAGGTTGATTGTGAGGAGCATGGTTATCAGTGATGTCAGCATTAGGGCCCACTTGTGGCCGCTTTTGCTCAGTGGGGTTATTAGCTGTTTTGTAATCAGGTGCAGGAGCCATGTTTGGATGGTGGACAGTCGGTTGTTGATTCACCGGTTGTCTAGGGAGGGGAATAGTAGGGCTGGGAAGAGTAGGGATAGCAGGATTAGGGGGATGCCAAATAGGCAGGGGCTTGAGAACTGGTCAAAGAAGCTTAGGTTCATGGTCAGACTCATGGTGTGGGCTTAGTGGCGAGTGGTGATTTGCTTGATGGGGGGTTTGTTGTGGTGAAGGTTAGTAGTTTTGGCTGAATTAGGAGTGCTAGGGTCAGTCAGGTTATGACTATGATTGAGAATCATGGTGCTGGGTTGAGTTGGGGCATGTCATTAAGGAGGGGGTGGCCCCTCTTTAGCTAGCTTAAAAGGCTAGTGCTGTTGCATAGCTTCTTAATGATTAGGATGAGGATAGGAGGGACGATCAGGCCTCAAAATATGGGAGTGGGGCAGATTCTACTACGATGGGCATATAGCTGTGGTTGGCCCCGCAGATCTCTGAGCACTGGCCGTAGAAGACTCCGGGTCGAGTGGTGATGAATGAGGTTTGGTTCAGTCGGCCTGGGATCGCATCTGTTTTGACGCCGAGTGTTGGGACTGCTCACGAGTGCAGTACGTCCCCGGCAGTAATAATTACGCGAATTGGGGCCTCCATGGGTACGATGACGCGGTGGTCAACTTCTAAAAGTCGGAAGTGACCATTGGGTAGGTCTGTGGTGGGGATTATGTAGGAGTCGAATGAGAGGTCTTTGAAGTCCGTATACTCGTAGCTTCAGTATCATTGGTGGCCGATGGCTTTTAGTGTGAGGTCTGGCTCATCGATTTCGTCTATTATGTATAGGATTTGTAGGGATGGGAGGGCGAGGAGTACCAGGACGATGGCAGGTAGGATTGTTCAGATTAATTCCACCTCCTGGGCGTCCACCGCATTTGATGACAGCTTTTCTACTAGTATGTGGGCTAAAAGGTATAGGACCAGGCTGCAGATGGCTAGGGCAACGATCAGAGCGTGGTCGTGAAATTCAATGAGTTCTTCTATGATGGGGGATGAGGCGTCTTGGAATCCTAGTTGGGAGTGGTTGGCCACGTGAGATGTACGGGGTTTTCACCTGTGATTTAGTCTTGACAAGGCTACGTAATTGGTTTACTAACGTCTCATAAGAGAGAAGCATGAGTGGTTAATGCGGTTGGCTTGAAACCAGTGTATGAGGGTTCGATTCCTTCCTCTCTTGTACTTGGACAAAAGCTGGTTCCTCGAAGGTGTGGTGTGGAGGAGGGCAACCGTGGATTCATTCGATGTTTGTGGTGGTTAGTTCTGGTTGTAGGACTTTTCGTTTGGCTGAGAAGGCCTCTCAGATGATAAATATCAGCATGATTACGGCTACTATTGAGATTAGGGAGCCGATAGAAGAAATGGTGTTTCATAGTGTGTAGGCGTCAGGGTAGTCCGAGTATCGTCGGGGCATTCCTGCTAGGCCTAGGAAGTGCTGGGGGAAGAATGTCAGGTTAACTCCTGTAAACATTACCCCGAAGTGGGCCTTTGCTCATGTTTGGTGTAAGGTAAATCCGGTGAAGAGGGGGAATCAGTGGGTGAACCCGGCTAGGATGGCAAAGACAGCGCCTATGGACAGTACGTAGTGGAAGTGGGCCACTACGTAGTACGTGTCATGCAGGGCGATATCTAGGGAGGAGTTTGCAAGAACAATCCCTGTCAGCCCTCCAATGGTGAATAGGAAGATAAATCCTAGGGCTCAGAGCATTGGGGGGTCTCATTTGATTGTCCCTCCGTGTAGGGTGGCGAGTCAGCTGAATACTTTAATTCCGGTCGGGATGGCGATGATTATGGTGGCGGAGGTAAAATAGGCTCGGGTGTCGACGTCTATCCCTACAGTGAACATGTGGTGGGCTCAGACGATAAACCCCAGGAAGCCGATGGACAGCATGGCTCAGACTATTCCTATGTAGCCAAAGGGTTCTTTTTTGCCCGAGTAGTATGTTACTACGTGGGAGATAATTCCGAACCCTGGGAGGATTAAGATGTAAACTTCTGGGTGGCCGAAGAATCAGAATAGGTGTTGGTACAGAATTGGGTCTCCTCCTCCGGCAGGGTCGAAGAATGTGGTGTTTAGGTTTCGGTCGGTTAGTAGCATTGTGATGCCAGCGGCGAGGACGGGGAGCGATAGGAGGAGTAGGATGGCGGTGATTAGAACGGATCAGACGAAAAGCGGGGTCTGGTACTGTGAGAGTGCGGGAGGTTTTATGTTGATGGCTGTGGTGATGAAGTTAATGGCTCCGAGGATGGAGGAGATGCCGGCTAAGTGGAGTGAGAAGATAGCTAGGTCCACTGAGGCTCCAGCATGGGCTAGGTTTCCTGCTAGGGGCGGGTACACGGTTCAGCCTGTGCCAGCGCCAGCTTCTACGGTAGATGAGGCGAGTAGTAGAAGAAATGATGGGGGGAGGAGTCAAAAGCTTATGTTGTTTATTCGTGGGAATGCTATGTCGGGGGCGCCGATCATTAGGGGGACTAATCAGTTGCCGAACCCTCCGATTATGATGGGTATTACCATGAAGAAGATTATTACAAAAGCGTGGGCGGTGACGACTACATTGTAAATTTGGTCATCTCCTAGGAGGGTTCCTGGTTGGCCGAGTTCTGCGCGGATTAGCAGGCTAAGTGCTGTGCCAATTATTCCAGCTCACGCTCCGAAGATAAGATATAGGGTGCCGATGTCTTTGTGGTTGGTGGAGAATAGTCATCGATTGATGAAGGTCACGGGTAAGATGGCTGAGTGTTAAAGCGTTAGGCTGTAGTCCTTTTTACAGAGGTTCAATTCCTCTTCTTATCGGCTCCGTAGTGAAGTTCATGTTGAGTTGCAAGCTCATTGATGCACACAAGAGTGTGCCGGGGCCTATAGGCAGAAGCCAGCAGGTTTAGGCATTCAGCTGTTAACTAAAATTTTATGGGATCGAAGCCCGTCTGTCTAGTGAGGCTTTAGCTTAATTAAAGCATCTGGTTTGCATTCAGAAGATACAGGTTAATGTCCTGTTTGCCTTAGGACAGAAACTAAGACGGGTTTAACTCTTATTTAAGGCTTTGAAGGCCTTCGGTTTAGAGGGGCTTTATCCTAAGTTTCTAGACAATAGCGTGGACTATGGGGGAGAGGGGGAGCAGGAGGATTGACAGTGAGGCAAGGATTGCGGTGGGTGTGCTTGGGGACTTGCTAGTGTATCATTGTTTTATGTGGTTAGAGGAGTTTGGTGGGAGGGTAATTGTTGAGTGGTAGGCAAGGCGTAAATAGAAGAATAGGCTGAGCAGTGATAGTATGGCAATTGCCATGGCTGCTGGTGTTATTTCTTGTTTGGTTAGCTCTTGGACAATAAGTCATTTTGGCATGAACCCTGTTAGTGGGGGGAGTCCTGCTAGAGACAGCAGTACCAGCATTAGGGTGGTATTTAGTACTGGAGTCTTTGTTCATGAGGTTAGGACTATAGATAGGTTGAGGGCTTTGATTTTATTGAGTGCCATGAATACAGCTGATGTCATAATCGTGTAGAGGTAGAAGGCAAGTAGCGCTAGCTTTGGGCTGTAGACTAAGATGATGGCGATTCAGCCTAGGTGGGAGATGGAGGAGAAGGCCAGGATTTTGCGTGTTTGTGTCTGGTTTAGCCCTATTCAGCCCCCCAGTGCTGTTGAAGCTAGGGCTATGGCGGTTAGCATGGTTGGGTCGAGTGATTTAGATGTCATTAGGAGGAGGGTTAGTGGGGGGAGTTTCATTAGGGTCGAGAGTAGAAGGGCTGTTATTAGGGGGGATCCCTGCAGGACTTCTGGAAATCAGAAGTGGAATGGGACTAGGCCCAGTTTGATTGCGATCGCTGCTGTTAGTAGCAGGCATGAGGTTGGGTGGTTAAGTTGTGTGATGTCTCACTGGCCAGTGGCTCAGGCGTTGGTTATGCTGGAGAATAGGAGTAGGGCGGAGGCGGCCGCTTGCGTTAGGAAGTACTTTGTTGCAGCTTCTACTGCTCGTGGGTGGTGGGATTTGGAGATTAGGGGGATAATGGCCAGTGTGTTAATTTCCAGCCCAGTTCAGGCCAGGACTCAGTGGTTGCTAGAGATTGTAATTGTCGTGCCCAGCATAAGGCTGAGGGCTAGGATTGGGGTTGCATGGGGGTTCATTAGTAGAGGAGGGGGTTGGACCATCATTTCCGGGGTATGGGCCCGGTAGCTTAGTTAGCTGACCCTACTAGAAAATAATATAAGGGGAGTATGGAGAGTTTTGATTTCTCTTGTGTAGGTTCGATTCCTACTTTTCTAAGGTCAATAGGAAATGAGAGGGCTGTTGTACCTCTATGTTCACTTTATCATAGTGACCCTTTGGGGTTCAGGCACATTTCCTTATAGAAGGAGGTAGGCCTGCATAGCAGATGGGTAGGCTAGTGTGTCAGAGGCACAGGGCTAGTGTGAGGGGCAGGAAGTTTTTTCATAGGAGGTGTATTAGCTGGTCATACCGGAATCGGGGGTAGGAAGCTCGAACTCATAGGAAGCCGGAGGACAGTAGGAGGGTTTTTGTGGCTAGAATGATGGGGAATAGCTCTGGGGGGGGCCCTAGGGCGCTAGGATTTAAGAAGATGATAGCCGTGAGTGTGTTTATTAGTAGGATATTGGCGTACTCGGCTAAGAAAAATAGGGCGAAGGGGCCTGCGGCATATTCGACGTTAAACCCTGAGACTAGTTCGGATTCACCTTCTGTTAGGTCGAAGGGGGCTCGGTTTGTTTCTGCCAGGGTAGACACGTATCATATCATTGCCAGGGGCCATGAGGAGAAGATGAGATAGAGGGGTTCTTGTGCGATGGCGAAGGTGGTGAGTGTATAGTTTCCAGTAAGTATGATTACTGACAGTAGGATGAGTGCCAATGTTACTTCGTATGAGATGGCCTGTGCAACTGCCCGCAGGGCCCCGATTAGTGCGTATTTTGAGTTTGAGGCCCAGCCTGATCATAGGATTGAGTAGACGGCCAAGCTTGACATGGCCACTATGAATAGGACTCCTAGGTTTAGGTCTACTAGAGGAAATGGGAGGGGAAGGGGCGCTCAGGCGGTGAGGGCCAGGAGGAGGGCTAGCATGGGTATTATGATGAAGAGCATTGGTGAGGAGGTGGAGGGTCGAATGGGCTCTTTAGTGAATAGCTTGATTCCGTCTGCGATTGGTTGGAGTAGGCCAAAAGGCCCCACGACGTTGGGGCCTTTGCGAGATTGTATGTAACCTAGGATTTTTCGTTCCACTAGAGTTAGGAAGGCTACAGCAATTAGGATCGGGACAATGTATAGGAGGGATATAGTGAGATAGCCTAGTATTGTCATTTGCGGCATGTGTGGAGCTAGGGAGAGGACTTGAACCTCTGGGTAAAGGGCTTAAGCCTTTTGCATTTGCCGGGCTCTGCTACTCTAGCTGGTCCTTTTCTAGGATTGGGGTGGTGGGAGGAGTCCTCTTCATAGTTTAGTTGGTTTCACTATTTAGAGGGAAGGCGTGCTTGTGGTATTGGCCTCACTTTCCCGGTCCTTTCGTACTGGGGAGAGTAGTTCATAGATAGAAACCGACCTGGATTGCTCCGGTCTGAACTCAGATCACGTAGGACTGTTAATCGTTGAACAAACGAACCCTTAATAGCGGCTGCACCATTAGGATGTCCTGATCCAACATCGAGGTCGTAAACCCCCCTGTCGATAGGGGCTCTTGAGGGGGATTGCGCTGTTATCCCTGGGGTAGCTTGGTCCATTAATCAATTATATTGGGTCTGGTCACTGTTAGCACTTTGAGGGGTGGCTCTAGGTAAAGAGGTGTGGTCTTGTTTTTGGAGGATCTGTTTTTCTCCAAGGTCGCCCCAACCGAAAAATATCGGCCATGCTCTGCGTTGTGGTAGTGATCCCGGTGGGTTTGACTTTGGGTTCGCGGTGGCCGTTGATTTTTAAGTTCCACAGGGTCTTCTCGTCTTATGTTCACATCCCTGCTTTTGCACGGGGAGATCAATTTCACTGATTATCTGCGAGAGACAGTTAAGACCTCGTTTAGCCATTCATACAAGTCTCGATTTATGGGACAATTGATTGCGCTACCTTTGCACGGTTAGGATACCGCGGCCGTTTAACCTGGGTCACTGGGCAGGCATCACCTTCAATACTTGTTTGTTTGCTGAAGGCTATGTTTTTGGTAAACAGTCGGGCCTTGTGGTTTTGCCGAGTTCCTTTCGCAGATTTTAATCGTTCTTATGGGCGCTCCTGAGTCGGGTTAACAGGGTTAGTCTATACTAGGTCTTGTAGGAGTTTTTGTATATGTCGGTCTGTTAATAATGTCTTCATGTAAGCTTGCGCCGTTAGAGGGGTGGATGTGGCCCCAAGTTACTTATTTTAGCATTAATTCTCCTATATTCATAGGTTGACCTGTTTGTGGTAAGGGATTCATCTTATTTTGGTATTTTTGGGCAGGAGCTTTGACGCACTCTTTGTTGATGGCTGCTTTAAGGCCCACAGTAAGGCCGGTGAGGAGATTTATCCGCTAGTCGAGGTTGTATCCTTTTTTAATGGAGCTGTACCTCCATTAAATGGCTCTTAATCATCTCATTGGGGTTCTAGGTGTGTCCGGGAGGGAGGATTAAGGGAGAACTTAGATTCATTTCACAGGTAACCAGCTATCACCCAGCTCGGTTGGCTTTTCACCTCTACTGACAAGTCGTCCCACTCTTTTGCAACAGAGACGGGTTCGCTCTAATAGCTGCTCGTAAGTAGCTCGCTTGGGTTTCGGGATGGCAAACTTCAGTTCACTTTGCTTGGTTGTTCTTGCTAAATCATGATGCAAAAGGTACAAGGGTTAATCTTTGCTGTTTCTTGCTTTGGTTTTCACTGCTATTTCATCTTTCCCTTACGGTACTGGTCTCTATCGCGTCTGAGTGTCTTTTCTATCGCCTATACTAGGACTAGAAAATGTTTTGGTTAGGCTTGCTTAGTAGGTTTGTTTAGTTTTGCATTGTTTGAGTGGTTGAGCTAGAGGAAGGCTTCAAGACGATCTAGTCTAGTAGATATCTCTCAGGTGTAAGCTGAGTGCTTTGATGATTATAGCTACGTCTTGAGTATTCTAAGTACACCTTCCGGTACACTTACCTTGTTACGACTTACCTCATCTTCGGCATGTTGATGGTATTAGTTATGTTGGGGTGTGGCCTATGAGGAGGGTGACGGGCGGTATGTACGTGCCCTAGAGCCGGCTTAAAGTGGGCCTTATTATCTCACTTTACTGCTAAATCCTCCTTCTAGAAGTAGTTTCATGCTTCTTTTCGTGTTGCCCTATGAATAGGGAATGTAGCCCATTTCTTCCGCCCCATGGGCTATACCTTGACCTGTCTTATTAGCGGGGTGCTGTTATGTCCACTGTTGTGCTCTCATTCGAGGTGGGCTGGCGACGGCGGTATGTAGGCTGTGCTTGGCAAGGGGCGGTTGGGTTGATCGTGGATTATCGATTATAGAACAGGCTCCTCTAGGTGGGTTTAGGGCACCGCCAAGTCCTTAGAGTTTCAAGCGTTTGTGCTCGTAGTTCTCTGGCGGATACTTCGGTATGGTAAGTATCAAGATTTAGGGCCAGGCATAGTGGGGTATCTAATCCCAGTTTGGGCCCTGGCTTTCGTGGGCTCAAATTAGTCGCTAGTTCCTAAGATCATCTTGATGGTGTGTTTAGGTGCATCTTGTGCTTGCGACAGCTCAGTTGCATTTTGATCTTAGTTAGGTAGGATAAGCATTTTACCACTCTTTACGCCGCTCAAGTGTGGGACAGTTGATTTGGGTCTCTTGTATGACCGCGGTGGCTGGCACAAGATTTACCGACCCTTGTGGGGATAAGGCTTGCTATGACTAAGTCGAGCTTGCACTCATTGCTTAATGTTAACTACTGCTGAATACCCGTGGGGGTGTGGCTTGGCAAGGCGTCTTGGGCTACTGCTTGGGTGTGCCTGATACCCGCTCCTTAAGGCCTGCCGGGGCAGGTTGTTGAGGGCATTTACACTGGGGCGCGGATACTTGCATGTATATGTCTAGCAAAAACCAACTGTAAGGTTAGGACTAAGTCTTTTGTCCGCAGGCGTGGTTTGTGTGCCGTCTTGGCAGCTTCAGTGCCATGCTTTGGTGTAAGCTATGTGGAC